CTCCATGAATTCGAGGGAACAAGAGAACAATAGCCTGACAAATATTTTGTTGGGTCCGATTCAGGTGCCAATTCAGGTACCAAATAGAACCCATCATTGGTTTGATCATTGATAAGGTGAATACCCAGTCCCTTCAATGCTAGGCATAATGAGGATAAGGACCTCAAAATAACCTCTTTTCGTCCTATGAACTTTAAGGTGTATGAAGTATCATATTTGACTCTTGGGGCGGATTGATAGAGACTCCATTTAACTTAGGTTGATCTAGGCCGGAGGCAGACCTACGTCAGGGTAACCCTTCTTTGAAACACTTTGGTATTGCTCCCGGATCAGAATGAAAATAATGAATCCGAGCGCATGGAGCCATCTCGTTATCTTCCTGTCAAGAAAAAATATGGTGGACTAGCCGATCTTTTTATCAGTTAATGAAAGAGCCCAATGCAAAAAAAAACGCATGTTGGGTCTTTGAAACAGTTCGAATCATTTCGATAATAATAAGTTTGATCTGTTTTACCGAGAAGGTCTACGGTTCGAGTCCGTATAGCCCTATACATTTTTGTATTCATTTCCTAATTAGTGCGTGTGACCGGCCGGTTGATTGTTCCATAGAAATGGAATCATTCCCACAGGATCACGGAGATCCCTCGGGGCTTGAAAACAATAATTTATTCCAATGGATCCAATCGGATCGGTATTTTCAAATCTCGGATAAACAAACCCATTCTTCTTCATTAATCTTCGTCTGTGAATGACATACGGCCTTTTTCCTCTTTTATTTGTCCATGATCCAAGATTTAGTGATACACCTTTGCTTTGGTATACCCAAGTCAATTTATGAAGTCAAAATCATAACATGAGCCTGGCTCAAGAAAAACTCCAACCTGACCCAACCAAATCAAATCCAAATTCAATCTAATAGTAAGTCACATTATCTAGAACCTATTCTTGTTCTTGTATTTGTAGAAAAGCCAGAGTTTCAAAAACGAAGCTCTTTGGTAAGTTTCATTGTACAATAGGCTTTTCTTCGTATAACCGGCTTAGCAAAGCAAGTAGTCATTTTTCTGTACAATACTTAATAACTTCTTTTTTTTATTCCAATCTACCCAATCCAATTTGTTCATCATTCCAATTCTACCAATGCAGACTTTATCTAAAAAGATTAGGGCCCATTTGAACTTGGATGAGTTAGGAATCCCCCGACGTATCGCCTTTTGGCAGAACAACAATCCCAATTCATTGTTTTAGAGACAATGAATTGGTCCTAAATGTATCAACGCACCCTCTTCTATTTCTATGTTCTATGAGTTGGTTTTGGGATGGGGAGATTTTGTCTATCGAATCGTTCGACAACGCATGATTCCATTCGAAGTATCTTCTGTAAATCATTTACGATTCAGCCGACTCTACCATTAAACTATGCCCCATTTTGTAGGTTTGCTTCAAAAGAAACGTTTTTTGTTGTCACGAAACCTAACTCGTTGGTTGGTCCTGCTAGGTGTTATTATTACATTAAATAAATAAGTATTTCGAGTCATTCCAAATCACGATCTTTAGTCCTAGAAATGGGTCTGAAATGATTCTTTCAAGACTTCTAACTCGGGGGTAAAGCCGGGGCCGGGGTAGTACAGGTCCAAAGTTTCCTAATTTGGGTATAGGAACCCATGAGTTTTTATATGTAAGGGTTCCTCACAATTCAATGGATTGAATCAAATCAATTAAGTATAAATCTGGGACAGGGAGAGAGAATCGAATCGGTCGATGCATTCCGTTTTCGTATCCGTATCAAATCAATAGAAACAATAATCCTCTATCCGGATCTTAATGAAAAGAATACACCAACACAGCCACGTAGAATATACCATAAATCCCGAGATGGAAATTCCTAGAAATTCTATTACATCTGACTACTGACTATATTCTAAATCACTAAGAAAAAAAAAAAAAGAGAGAGAGAGAAAAAATGGGCCAGACCTCCTCTTTGGCTCTATTATATTAATAGAATATTGAAATTATTTATGTTTAATATTTCATTTAATCTTATTTGAATAATATTGTTTGAATATTATTTCAATTTCAATTCATATTATTTAAAATATTCTTTAAAAAAAATTCCTTAATTCCTTTTTTTGTTTGATAGAAAACCCGAGGCAAGGTAGGAGAGAGTTTGATTTGTATAATAGCATTATATGTCTACACCATATCTAAATAGAATCGAAGTAAGTGTAAGTGGGATTCCGTTGGATGAATCTTGAGACGATACATGACCCACAACAAGTAAACAAACGAAACTATGTGGTTTGATCAAAATTGTTGTTTCGACTAATGCAGTTATGGATGAATTGAGAATTCCAATTTGAATCAACTAATTCGGTATATTCCACATTAATAGGAGTGCTTCTATGTTTCTGCTTCACGAATATGATATTTTCTGGGCATTTCTAATAATATCAAGTGTTATTCCTATTTTGGCATTTCTAATTTCCGGAGTTTTGGCCCCGAT